CCCAAAAATCCTATCTGGGCCCTTTTTAACAACTGAATTAATTAAGTTCAAATTTTGTAAAGATGAATAAACAGGTTTATAGAAAATGGACGCTATAAGTATTCCAAAAGAAGCTATACTGACTGAAAAAATTGCATTTATAAAAAATTCATACCAATCCACAGAATTGGTCAAATTTTTATGTAAAGGGTTTATAGACGTGGTTAACCATTTAGATAATAAATTAAAATACTCTCCTTCTTGAAGGAAAGGAATTCCTATGGCTCCAACGAACAAAGTAAATAAGACCAATACAAGCAGAGAGAATAGCATAGTATTATCTGATTCGTGGGGATATAAAAAATTTTTCTTATTCCAAATTGCAAAGTGAGTAATAAAGGGTTGTTTTATTTTTTTTAGATTACTACCAATTTGGTATGTCTTTTTCGCAAAAAAAGAATTCCTCTCATTATTATTCATTGTTAATAAAGTTAATAAACTCCATTTTTTTTTACTTGCTTTTGTACCTTCTTTACCCCATAGAGATATTGAATAGAACGAGCTCATTTTTTTACCACTGTAATTTTTAAAATTCATGTTTAAATGCCCTTCAAAAGTAAGTAAATAAATTCGAAACATATAAAATGCAGTTAACCCGGCTGTGGAACAAGCTATTATTGCGAAAATCGGTGAATATAACCAAGTATCATTAAGAATTTCATCTTTGGACCAAAAACAAGCAAGTGGTGGAATACCACAAAGAGAAAGTGTACCTAATAAAAAAGCCGTTTTTGTAATTGGCACATATTTTGTTAAACCGCCCATAAGAACCATATTCTGACTTTTATCTGGAGAATATCCAACGATAGCTTCCATTGAATGAATAATCGATCCCGATCCTAAAAACAATAATGCTTTCGAATAAGCATGAGTAATCAAATGAAATAAAGCAGCTCGATACGAGCCCATGCCTAGAGCTAACATCATATAACCCAATTGAGACATTGTAGAATAGGCTAAACTTCTCTTAATATCTTTTTGAGCAAGAGCTAAAGTAGCTCCTAATAGTACTGTTATTATACTTATTAAAGATATTAGATTCATTATGTAAGGTATAACTATGAAAAGAGGAAGAAGCCGAGCAACAAGAAAAATGCCCGCTGCTACCATGGTAGCAGCATGGATAAGAGCCGAAATAGGGGTAGGCCCCTCCATGGCATCGGGTAACCATACATGAAGAGGGAATTGCGCAGATTTAGCAACTGCACCGGAAAATAATAGAAAAGCACACAAAGTAACAAATAAAAAATGTAAATCATTATTATAACTTAAGTTATTAAATATTTCGAACAAATCCCGAAATTCAAAACTACCCGTTATCCAATAAAGACCCAAAATTCCTAAGAATAAACCAAAATCCCCTATACGATTAGTTACAAAAGCTTTTTGACAAGCATTTGCCACAACAGGTCGTGTGAACCAAAAACCTATTAATAGATAAGAACACATTCCAACCAATTCCCAAAAAATATAAATTTGTATCAAATTAGAACTAGTAACCAATCCCAACATGGAAGTATTGAAAAAACTCATATAAGCAAAAAATCTTACATATCCTTGATCATGAGACATATAATTATCACTATAAATAAGAACGATAATTCCAACAGTAGTGATTAATATTAACATAATAGAAGTAAGTGGGTCGATCAAGTGTCCAAACTCTAAAGAAAAATCATTATTGATAGTCCAAGACCATACATATTGATATATGGAATTGCTATTTATTTGACCAATAGACAGATCAGCCGAAAAAAGCAGAAGTATACTTAATAAGAAAACACTAGGAAAAGCCCACATACGACGAATACTTTTGGTTGCCGTCGGAAAAAGGAGAAGCCCTACTCCTATTAACACAGGAACTAGAAGTGGAACGAAAGGTATGATCCATGCATATGGATATGTATGTTCCATAAAAAAATAAAACCCCTTTTTTTATTATTAATTAATTGTTTCCGATTCAACAGATCTTATTTCTTTTGTAAAGAACTCAAGAAAAAAAATTAAGATATGCAAGACCTCATTTTTATATTTTTAATTATTCTGATTCTTTACCAAATCCGTCAAATATGCAAATTAAGAAGTTACAATTGATCAAATGATATAACCGTTACTAGTGAAAAGTTAATACTTAATTATAATTATTAAAATTAAGTAAGATCTTTATGCAGATATAGAAAATTAAAATTTCAATTTTTTTTTTAATTGTACCAAATAAGGGTACTAAATTTTGATATGAATCATAGAAACTACCAAGGTCAATAACTTCACCCAAGAAAAAGGACCCATTAATGAGTTTTTTATTCGGAATCATTAACGGGTTAATTGTAGAATATAATTCTAGAACTTAAACTTATTTATTGTCTTCCATTCCATTTCAATAAAATATATTTAGTTTTATAGGTGTATTCTCTCTTTTATCTTGACCCATTAATAGAATAAAAACGTGAATCTTTGTTTT